AATAAGATGCCTGAATAAAGGGTTATTTTGATAGAATAAATCAAGTAAAAACTAATTACTCTTATTAAATCATTAAGAATTAAACTTAATCCATAGAAATCAAAACTCTATGTGCATCATACACCATAACTTAATAAAATCTAGAAAGATAAGCTAAATAAAGCTATTAGGTTCATACCCTAAATATAGAAAAATAACCATTCTTCTTTCTAATCTTATTTAATTCAACAAAATTAACTTTGGCAAATGTAATAATAATTGGGGTTATTATAACCATTTGCTCAAACAATTGAATTTCAATATGGATAGGATTAGAAATTACCTTGTTATCCTTTATCCCTTTCATACAAAGAAAAATCAAAACAAGATCAGAGTCAATAATAAAATACTTTATTATTCAAAGAGTAGCATCAACAATATTCATATTCAGAATAATTTGTATATTAATTGGGGTTAATATACTTAATGAAATATTCCTTTCTATTTCCATGTTAATCAAATTGGGGTCAGCACCTTTTCATAATTGAGTGCTGATGATTATTGAAAACATTAGTTACATAACTTTATTCAGCCTTCTCACAATTATCAAAATCCCTCCTTTAATGATCCTTTACCAAATTAATAGAAAAATTATTTTATTACCTATTATTATTAGAATAATTGTTAGATCAATTATATGTATTAATCAATCTTCTGTGAAGAAAACCTTAGGATTTTCCTCTATTTACAATTCTAGAATAATGCTAATTTCTATAAATAAGGTAGGATTGTTAATAAATTATATACTTATTTACTCTTTAACTATATTACCATTAACTGTAATAGTTTCTAAATTAAAAATCAATTATATAAACCAAATAGTATTTAACGATTTTTCCACATGAATAAAAACTAATATATGAATTAACATATTGTCAATAGGAGGATTCCCCCCATTAATAGGATTCTTAGGGAAATTAATGATTATACAGAACTTAATTTCAAATAATCAAAATCTACTGACTAGAATTCTCATAATGACCTCAATTTTAGTTATACTATTCTATACACGTATAGCATTTACTTCTATAATAACAATTTACTCATTAAAAAAATGAATTATTAACAAACCTGACTTAATAAAATTCATTATAAGACTAAATCTAACATCAACCCCTTTAATCTTAACATTAAAAAGAGTTCTCTAAACCAAGAGACTTTAAGTTAAGCTTGAAACTAATAGCCTTCAAAGTTATAAATATCTAAGATCTGGTAAGTCTTAGAATTTAATCTTTATCAAACTTGCAATTTAAAGTTTTGTATAAACTATAAGACCTAAGTAGAAATCTATTAAGAGAAGTAGCATTCGTTAGCAAATTTACAGTTTACCGCTTAGTATCTCAGCCATCTTAATAAGACCCATTGTAAGTCCAGTGGGATGATAAAATGGCTGTATTCTACAAACCACAAGGATATCGGAACTTTATATTTCATCTTTGGAATCTGATCTGGAATAATTGGAATAATATTGAGAATGATTATTCGAATTGAACTTGCTCAACCAGGATCGTTTATTAACAACAACCAAGCTTATAATGTAATTGTCACATCTCACGCATTTATTATAATTTTCTTCATGGTTATACCTATTATAATTGGTGGGTTCGGAAACTGACTTTTGCCACTTATAATTGGAGCCCCTGATATAGCATTTCCTCGATTAAACAATATAAGATTTTGATTATTACCTCCCTCTTTAACCTTACTTCTAATAAGATCAATAATTGAAATAGGAGTAGGAACAGGATGAACTGTATACCCACCTTTATCTAGAAACATTGCTCATGCAGGAGTTAGAGTTGATATATCAATCTTTTCACTTCACTTAGCCGGTATTTCATCAATCCTTGGAGCAGTAAATTTCATTTCAACAGTAATAAATATACGGCCAAATGGAATATCCCTTGACCGGACTCCTTTATTTGTATGATCTGTATTAATTACAGCAATTTTACTACTATTATCTCTACCTGTTTTAGCAGGTGCTATCACAATACTATTGACAGATCGAAACATTAATACAACTTTCTTTGACCCTTCAGGAGGGGGTGACCCAATCTTATACCAACACTTATTTTGATTCTTTGGGCACCCTGAGGTTTACATCTTAATTCTCCCAGGATTTGGTTTAATTTCACACATTATTTCCCAGGAAAGAGGAAAATCGGAATCATTTGGGTACATTGGAATAGTCTATGCAATAATATCTATTGGAATTTTAGGTTTTGTCGTCTGAGCTCACCACATATTTACAGTAGGAATAGACGTAGATACTCGAGCTTACTTTACCTCAGCCACAATAATTATCGCAGTTCCTACAGGAATCAAAATTTTTAGATGAATGGCAACCATACACGGAATATCTTCTAAAATATCTATTTCTATACTATGAGCTATTGGATTCGTATTTCTATTCACACTAGGAGGATTGACAGGAATTATCTTATCAAATTCATCTATTGATGTAATACTTCATGATACATATTATGTAGTAGCACATTTCCACTATGTACTTTCCATAGGAGCAGTATTTGCAATTATGGCAGGATTCATTCAATGATACCCTTTATTCACAGGAATAACAATAAACCCTAAATGACTAAAAATTCAATTTTTAGTAATATTTATTGGAGTTAATATAACCTTTTTTCCTCAACACTTCCTTGGACTTAGAGGAATACCACGACGGTATTCTGACTACCCCGACATATATACAACATGAAATGTAATATCTTCAGTAGGAAGTATAATCTCTCTTATAAGAATCTTAATAATAATTTTCATTATCTGAGAAAGAATAATTTCTAAACGATTACCCTTATTTAAATACAACAATAACTCATCTATTGAATGGCTTCAATCTACTCCTCCTGAAGAACACTCATATAACGAACTGCCTATACTTGTTAATTAAAATTTACCCTCCCTAATAAGGAGGGTCAGTATGGCAGAATAGTGCAATGAACTTAAAATTCATACATGGATATTAATTATTCTACTGAAAATAGCAACATGAAAAATACTAAGATTTCAAGATGCAGTTTCCCCAATTAAAGAACAACTTATTATATTTCATGACCATACAATAATAATTCTAATCATAATTACGGTATCAGTAACGTACATAATTTTTTCTATAACTATAAACAAATTAAACAATCGATTCCTATTAGAAGGCCAATTAATTGAATTAATTTGAACGCTTATACCTGCTTTAATACTAATTGCTATTGCACTACCTTCATTAAAAATTCTATACTTAATTGAAGAAATTAATAAACCTTTAATTACTATTAAAGCAATTGGCCACCAATGGTACTGAAGCTACGAATATTCAGATTTCAAGAAGATTGAATTTGATTCTTATATAAAACAATCCAACTCTATTGAAAATAGAGAATATCGACTACTTGAAGTTGATAACCGAATTATATTACCATTTAATATAAAATCACGAATTTTAGTAACTTCCTACGATGTTATTCACTCTTGAACAATCCCATCATTAGGTATTAAGGTGGATGGATCCCCAGGACGAATTAATCAAAGATCCATTATACTTACTCGACCTGGATTGTTCTATGGGCAATGCTCAGAGATTTGTGGGGCAAATCATAGATTTATACCTATTGTTCTAGAATCAATTAACACTAAATCATTTACAAATTGAGTAAAAAACTTCTCTTCATTAAGTTACTTAAAAGCAAGTGTTGGTCTCTTAAACCAAATTATAGTATTAAAGCGAATACTCTTAATGAGAGAGGTTAGTTTAAGCTTAAAATATTAATTTGTCAAATTAGAGAAATCATCCATTTTTAGATACTTCTCTATCCCACAAATAGCCCCAATATGATGAACTAGAATTCTTATAATTACCTTGATAATAATAATATTGTCTATAATATTTATGTACTTTTTAACATCAAAGAAAGTGGAAATTAGTTTAAAAACTAATAAAAACCAGTTAAATTGAAAATGATAACAAACTTATTCTCAGTATTTGACCCTACAACAGGAATCTTATCATTAAACTGATTAAGACTAATAATTATTATAACTATCCCTCAACCATTTTGAAACTCCCCTAGAAAACCTATATCTATGTTAATATCAATTACAAAAAAGCTTACAAATGAAACAATCATACACCTTAACAAAATTGAACCTTCAATTATCTTAGTGAGTATGTTCTTATTTATTTTAATTAATAATATTTCTGGACTTTTACCATATGTTTTTACATCAACTGCTCACCTGGTTGTATCATTAAGTTTAGCTTCTTCAATGTGATTTTCATTAATAATTTATGGATGAACAAAAAAAACTAAAAGTATATTCACTCACCTAGTACCTGTAGGTACTCCTTATCCGTTAATACCTTTCATAGTTCTAATTGAATCAATTAGAAATATTATTCGACCAGGTTCTTTAGCTGTCCGATTAAGAGCTAATATAATTGCGGGGCACATTTTAATAAGATTACTAGGAAATAATTTAATTCAAAATTCAACTATAATATTATTATTTATATGATTATTTATAGGGTTAATAATATTTGAAATAGCTGTAGCATTTATTCAATCTTATGTATTTATAACCTTATCAACATTATACTCAAGAGAAATCTAAATAAATATGAAAAATCACCCGTTCCACTTAGTAGATAATAGCCCATGACCTTTATCAGGATCAATAGGATTAATAACATTAACATCAGGAATAGTTATATGATTCCATTATAACGAAACAAGATTACTTTTACTAGGAGTAATTATCACACTACTAACCATATTTCAATGATGGCGTGACGTGGTGCGAGAATCTACATTCCAAGGACTTCATACTAAAAAAGTTATTAAAAGAATGAAATGAGGAATAATTCTATTTATTTCTTCTGAAGTATTATTCTTTTCTTCATTTTTTTGAGCATTTTTCCATAGAAGCCTTTCACCTTCAGTAGAGATTGGTATACAATGGCCCCCAATAGGAATTAAACCTTTCAACCCAATAAGAATCCCTTTATTAAATACAATGATCTTATTATCATCAGGAATCTCAATCACTTGAGCTCATAATGCGTTAATTAACAGAAATTTTTCTCAAAATATACAAAGAATATTTATTACTATTATCCTAGGAATTTATTTCACAGCACTTCAAGGGGTAGAATATTATGAAGCTCCTTTTACTATAGCAGATTCAGTGTACGGGGCGTCGTTCTTTATAAGAACTGGATTTCATGGTATCCATGTAATAATTGGAACAATCTTTATTATGATCTCAGCTATCCGGATCTTAAAACTACATATAACTAAAAGCCACCATATAGGATTTGAAGCATCTGCTTGATACTGACATTTTGTGGACGTAGTATGATTATTTTTATACATTTCAATCTATTGATGAGGTAGATAAAAATCACATTTATTATCTATTTAGTATAATAAAGTATATAAAGCTTCCAACTTTAAGGTCTTAATTAGAGTAGATAATTAAACTAATGCTATTTTCTATATTATTAATCATTAGAATCTTAACGATTATAAGAACCTTAATTATCATACTCAGAAAAAAAGTTAGAATTGATATACAAAAAGCTACACCATTCGAATGTGGATTCAACCCTATATCTTACCCACGAGTTCCTTTCTCTATTCATTTTTTTTTAATTGCGGTAATTTTTCTCGTATTTGATATTGAAATCATCCTAATTATACCAATAATTTTAACTATAAAGACATCTATAACCAAATTTTGAGTAATTACATCATTCATATTCGTAACAATTCTAATTTGAGGTTTATATCATGAATGAAAAAATGGTATAATTAATTGAGCAAGATAGGGTTATAGTTAATTATAACGTTTGAATTGCAATCAAAAAGTACTTTTCAAAGTTAATCTTTAACAAAGAAGTAAAATTTACACTTAGTTTCGACCTAAGATTAAAGGAGAACCTTCATGTTTTAATTGAAGCCAAAGGGGAGGCACCTTAATGTTAATAAGGAAATTGATATAATTATCCAATTAAAAGGAGACTGGGTATAGAAATAGCTGCTAACTAATTTCTAAAGCGGTTTAACTCCGTTTTCTCCTTATTCATATAGTTTTAATATAAAACATTTTACTTTCATTAAAAAGAAATTATGCTAATGATTATGAATGTCTTTAAATATGTTATTTCCTTCTCAACTTCACTGAGATGCTCTAACTATTATAAGCTATAAAAACCTTAATAGAAGATAATAAACCAAAAAATCAATACAATTAAAAAAATTTTTAATGAACCTAAAGAATAAATTTGTGTATAGTTTGATAACTTTAAAATATAATATGAAATTCCCAAGCCCCCGTAAAACTCTCCTCAATATATACTAGTTAATAAATTTTGACTGACCAAATAGTTATAATAATAAATACCATAAAAATAACTATATATAAATCACATTGAACCATTTAGCAAGTAAAATCTATAGTTAAACGAACTTTTAATAGAAATTAATTCATATCCAAAATATAAACCTGACAAAACCATAAAAATAGATAGTATTTTGAGGTAAAAAGGTAAAATAAGAAATGATATATCTAAATCTATTAATCAAGTATATGAACAACCAAATACAACAGAAAAAAAACTAAGAAAAACCAAACTATATTTTATTGAAACTATATTATCACCTAAGCTTAGAAAACTTAAGTAATTTATATTAGAAATTATAGTATAAAAAAATAGCCGAATTCTATACAAAGAAGTTAAGCCCAATCTAAAATATAATAAAAAAACTATAAAAAAATCAACTCCAAAAAAAGAAATAGTTTCAATAGCTAAATCCCTTGAATAAAACCCAGAAAGAAATGGGAACCCGCACAAAGCTAAATTTGATACATTAAAACAACAACTAGTTAAGGGTATAGTCAAACTTACACCCCCTATAAAACGAATATCCTGACAACCTCTTATAAAATGAATCACAATACCAGCACACAAAAACAATAAAGATTTAAATATAGCGTGAGAAAGTAAATGAAAAAAAGCTAAATCAGGCAATTGTATAAACAAACAAGTCATTATCAAACCTAGTTGACTTAATGTTGACAAAGCAATGATTTTCTTTAAGTCAAATTCGTAATTAGCACAAATAGAAGATATAATTATAGTAGAAATACTAATAAATAATAAAAAAGTTCTATTAAAATTTAAAGAATTAAAAAACCGAATAAGAAGGTAAACACCAGCGGTTACAAGAGTAGAAGAATGTACTAAAGCTGACACAGGGGTAGGTGCAGACATAGCTGCAGGTAATCATATAGAGAAAGGAACTTGGGCTCTCTTTGTAAATGAAGAAATAATAATAAGAAAAAAGATCTTTCATTCAAAAAACTCTAAGTAAAACATGAAATTTCAACTCCCATATCTAAACAACCAAGAAATAGAAATTAATAAACCAATATCCCCTAACCGATTAATAAGACAGGTAATTATACCAGCTAGATATCTCCTTAAAGTCATATAATAAATAACTAAGAGATAAGAAACAAGACCTAAACCATCTCAACCTAAAAGGATACTCACCAAATTTGGACTTATCACTATCAATAATATTCTTAATACAAATATAAGTACTAAAAACAAAAAACGAACTGAACCACAATTATATTCACCTATATAAACTTTTCTATAAAGAATAACTATTGATGAAATAAACAAAACAACAGAGGAAAAAACTATTGAAATCCAATCTATATAAATAATGTAAGAAAAAGATACAGAATTTAATCTTAAGAAATTTCAATCTAAAATTAATCTAAAATTTAAAATCAATAAATTTAAACCAATAAATATGAATAAAATAGAAAAAAAACCAAAAAAATAGCATCAAACATAAAAAATATTTATATAAAAAGACAAAGCCTAGAGAAAATCTTTCATCTTAGAATCCACAAACCTAAATTTTTTATTAAACTATCTAAACACATTAAACACATTATAATTAGTGGGGAAGATAAAAGAGGTAATAAATGTATAAACAAACAAAGAAATTCTAATAAATTAATCCCAGAAAAACTATATAAATTGTGTACTAAACCATGTTGTCTGTATCTATATAAATAGTATCTAAAACAAGCACAAAAAAAAGAAATTCCTATAAAAAATAAGCTAGATAAAGATCAAAATTTAATTAATCTTATTAAAATCATTAATTCTCTAACAAAATTTAAACTAGGAGGACATCTCATATTAAAGACGCAAAGAAGAAAAAAAAATATAGAACATCTTGGTAGATAAATAAGTAAGCCTTTATTAATAAAAAAACTTCGACTGCCAGTACGGATATAATATAAATTCGCCGCATAAAAAAGACCTGAAGAACAAAACCCATGTCCTAATATTAAATAAAAAGACCCTCATAAACCCCAAGATCTTAAAGTTATTAAACCTATAATAACCATCCCTATATGAGAAACTGAAGAATAAGCAATTAAACATTTTATATCTGCTTGAACTAAACAAATAACAGAAATTATTAAAGAGCCAACCATAGATAAAGTAAACCAAATATAAGAATAATATAAATACATATATTCATAAATATAACTTACACGAATTAATCCATACCCCCCAATTTTTAGTATTAACCCAGCTAAAATTATAGAACCTGAAACAGGGGCTTGAACATGAGCTTTAGGTAATCAATAGTGAAAAAAACATATAGGAAGTTTTACTATAAAAACAACAATAAAAAAGAAATGAATTAAAAAATATTTAGAAGTAAAATTTATTAAATCAAAGATCAAAGAACCATGACAAATATATAAGTATAATAACAATAGTAGTAAAGGAAGAGAAACTAAAACAGTATAAAAGAATAAATACATCCCTGAAATTAAACGTTCAGGCTGATACCCTCAACCTAAGATTAAAACTATCAAAGGAACCAACACAAATTCAAAATATATATACATATATATAAATCTTAAAGAACTAAAAATAAAAACAAGAAATAAACTTAACAAAAGATTGATAAAAAGGAATATAAATATTCTATTACATCCAATTATAGAAAGAATCATAAAAGATCTAATTAAAAATCTTAATAAAATTAAATTATAAGAAAAATTATCTACACCATTAAGATAGGAAACCTTATTAAAAAACTCAAAGCAACCTCTATACAAATAAAAAACATAAATAACTATAAAAAAATATTGTAATAACATCATCTTATTATACAAGCAACTATGGATCAAAAAAAAAAGAAAAAAAATAAATTTTATCATAATATCATAGATCTAAGATAATCATTTCCATAGCAACGAATTATTCTAACTAAAACGCTCAACCCTAAAACTCCTTCACAAACAAAGAATACCATAATTAAAACAATTAGATAAAACCCATTGGTAAAAAAAAGAAGATAATTAATTATTATTAATAATAGAGAAATTACTATAAATTCTAATCTTAAAAGACATAAGAAAATATGCTTACGAATTAACATTAAAGAAAAAAGGGAAAATATATATATATAAATAAACGAGCATAAAATTAGTTTTAATAATTTAATAAAATATTAGTCTTGTAAACTAAAATTAGGGAATATCCTTTAAAACTTCAACAAAGTAGAATCTCCCACATCATTAATACCCAAAATTAATATTTTAATTAAAATATCTGTTGAGATTAAAACTATTTTATTAAAAATCTTAATACTAATTTCAACTTTAATTTCAATTGTTAAGACACCTCTATCAATAGGGATTCTTCTGCTTCTCCAAACTACGATCGCAACAATGTTAATTTCGTATACAAGAAAATCTTCTTGAATGAGAATAATTATATTCCTAATATTCGTAGGGGGATTATTAATTATTTTTATATATATAAGAAGAATTGCATCAAACGAAAAGTTCTCTCCCAATTTTAAACTTATAATTTTGATATTAATAGTGTTAATCCCCTCAGAAGATCTATTATGAGATACTCAAATAAATGATCAGTTAACAAATTTTACAAACAACGAAATAATTGCCCTAACAAAAATTTTTAATAAAAAAACCTTTGGATTAACGATCATAATATTTATATATATATTTACTACTATAATTACAATTACAAACATTATTAAAATTCATAGAGGCCCACTGCGATCTAAATAAATGAATAAACCTTTACGAAAAAGAAATAAAATAATTTCTATTATTAACTATTCTTTAATTGATTTACCAGCTCCTATTAATCTTTCAACTTGATGAAATTTTGGATCAATTTTAGGTATATGTTTAACTATCCAATTAATTACTGGAATCCTATTGTCTATACATTACACTGCAAATATTGAAATAGCTTTTAATAGAATTAGTCATATTACTCGAGATGTAAATTATGGGTGATTAGTACGTAATATTCACTCTAATGGGGCATCATTATTTTTTATTTGTATTTACCTGCATGTAGGGCGAGGGATTTACTATGGATCGTTCAATTTATATAAAACATGAATTATAGGTGTTTTAATTTTATTAAGAACTATAGCAACAGCTTTCTTAGGGTACGTTTTACCATGAGGTCAGATATCATTCTGAGGGGCAACGGTTATTACTAACTTGCTTTCAGCTTTACCATATGTAGGTACAATTTTAGTTAACTGAATTTGGGGGGGATTTAGAGTAGATAATGCCACACTTTCTCGTTTCTTCAGACTTCATTTCATCTTACCATTTATAATTTTAATACTTAGAATCATTCACTTATTTTTCCTACACTTAACAGGATCTAATAATCCTATAGGAATTAATTCTAACTTAGATAAAATCCCTTTCCATCCATTTTTTTCTATTAAAGACTTAATAGGATTTATATTCACTCTAACTGCATTAATAACCTTAACAATGGTAGATCCTTTTTTATTATCTGATCCTGATAACTTCACGCCCGCAAATCCAATAGTAACTCCTATTCACATTCAACCAGAGTGATATTTCTTATTTGCCTACGCAATCTTACGATCAATCCCTAACAAACTAGGCGGAGTTATAGCGCTGTTTATATCAATCTTAATCCTAATAATTTTACCAATTTCTATAAAATCAAAATTTAAAGGAATCCAATTTTACCCCTTAAATCAGATTAATTTTTGATTATTCGTTACAACAGTAATTTTATTAACATGAATTGGGGCTCGCCCAGTTGAACAACCCTACTCAGATACTGGACTTATTATAACAGTAATCTACTTTTCATATTTCATAGTAGATCCTCTCTTGGCAAAAGAATGAGAAAAAATAATTAAATAATATTATTAAGCTATTTAGCTTATCGTTAAAGCATGTATTTTGAAAATATAAGAAAGAGTTTATTTAATGGCTTCACAAAAAAAAATGATAAAAACACAAGGATTTAACACAAATAAAAAAGAATATATAATTTAAAGTAAAAGGTAAATAACATTTTCAAGCTAAGTACATAAGTTTATCATAGCGGAAACGAGGTAGAGTGGAACGAACTCAAATAAATAAAAAACAAATAAAAACTAATTTAATATAGAAAAGCAAATTCAAGAAATCTGACCCTAAAAATACTAAACAAGTAATTATGCTAATGAAAATAATTCTTGCATACTCTGAAATAAAAAGAAAAGCAAACCCCCCTCCTCCATACTCAACATTAAATCCAGAAACTAACTCTCTTTCTCCTTCGGAGAAATCAAAAGGAGTTCGATTAGATTCAGCTATACAACATGATAATCAACAAAAAAATAAAGGGATACATATATACATAAGTCAAAATGAAAATTGAATATAATAAAAATCTACAAATCCATAACTATCTATTAACAAAAAAAACCCTAACAAAATTAAAGACAATCTTACTTCATAAGAAATTGCTTGAGAAATTCTGCGAATACAACCTAACATGGAATAAACTCTATTAGATGACCACCCACAAATTATAAGAGAATAAACACCTAATCTTGAACAACATAAAAAAAACAATAGACCTAAATTCAAATCAATGCAATTTCAATAATAAGGGAAAATAACCCATAGAAATAATGATTGAATTATTCTAAAAATAGGGCAAACCATATAAATTAAATAGTTAGAATTAATTGGAAAAAATTGCTCCTTCAAAAACAGCTTTATCCCATCTCTAAAAGGTTGCAAAATACCTAAAAAACCAAGATTGTTAGGGCCTTTACGACATTGAATATATCCTAAAGCCCTCCGCTCTAACAAAGTAAAAAACCCTACAGAAACTAAAACAAAAAGAATTAACGAAAAAAAACTAATAAAGTAAATTAGTGAATGTATATTTTTAATACTTAATTAAATTCTAAATTTATCGCACTAATCTGCCAAATCACCTATTCCAAAAACTACACTAAAGTGAAACTTAATGGTCCTTTCGTACTAACTAAGTAATAATAATTCCAGATAGAAACCAACCTGGCTCACGCCGGTTTGAACTCAAATCATGTAAGAATTTAAAAGTCGAACAGACTTAGATTAAAGAAAACTGCTTCTTAAACTATTCTTAATTCAACATCGAGGTCGCAAAACTTAATATAAATATGAACTTTCCATTAAAATTACGCTGTTATCCCTAAGGTAACTTAGTCTTATAATTTCATATTGAAAATCTTAAATTACAATTAGAATGAATATAAAAAATAAAGTTTAAATTTATCAACCACCCCAGCTAAAATTACAAAAGCTTGAATAAACTAATTTAACAAAATTTTCTCAAGCTTTCCTTAATTTAAGTTCTATAGGGTCTTATCGTCCCAGAAAAACAGTTAAGCATTTTGACTTAAAGTTTAATTTTTAATACTAAAATTAATAAAATATATTTCTCATTCATCCATTCATACAAGTTCCTAATTAAGAAACTAATTACTATGCTACCTTTGCACAGTCAATATACTGCAGCCATTTAATAAAAATCATAGGGCAGAAGATACTTTTTAAACAAACAAAAAGAAATGTTTTTGTTAAACAGTTGGAAATAAAAGTTGTCGAATTCATTAAAAATTAATTTAAAATTATACTAATTAAATCATTATTATTAAATAATAAAAAGTCGTATATACAACTAAGTAAAAAAATAAATATTAAAAAATAATATAAAAATAAAATAATTTATTAAAAACTTAATACAAAATTATAAAGAAAATAAATCTATTAATATAAATTAATATTATATACTAATTATCAAGATTATCCCTAATAACATTATACTTAAAAATTATTAATAAATTTTTACATAATTAAGCACTTAATTAAATTAAATCCTTAGTAACCAGATATAAAAAAAACGATTAAAATATATTTACTAATATTTTATTATAAAACTTAATTCAACAAATAAATAAATAAAATATTTGAACTTTTTAATTCGGGAACATAAATATTAATTAATTTAATTAATTTACCCTGATACAAAAGGTACTAAAAATAACTACTATAAATAAATAAAATTACCTACACAGTTAGAATTGTAAAATTATTTTTATAATAATACTAAAAAAAAATTAACTTATGAGAAATTTACTTAAGAAAATAAAATAAGATTATTAACTCAGATTAAACAGTTAATATATTTTCCTATTAGTGTAAATAAAAAGCTTTAAATAAGCTACAATCTGAATAATTAATTCTAACTTCACCTTCCGGTAAAATTACTTTGTTACGACTTATCCTAAGTAATTTAGGAGTGACGGGCGATATGTACATAAAATAGTGATTCTAACTTCACCTTCCGGTAAAATTACTTTGTTACGACTTATCCTAAGTAATTTAGGAGTGACGGGCGATATGTACATAAAATAGTGCTTAATTCAAACAAATTAGTTAATTCAAATTTACTTTTAAATCCTTATTCAACCATAAAAACATTAAGATATCCTTACAAATTAAAAATTTAAGTAACCCACAGATCCTCTTTAAAAACTGCACCTTGACCTAATATAAATCTCTAAATAGAAAAAGAAAATTTTTTTACAAAACATTCCTCATTATAGCGGTATACAAATAAGAAAAAAGTATGAACCATCGTGGTTTATCAATTAATCAACAGGTTCCTCTAAAAAGATACTTTACCGCCAAATCTTTTGAGCTTTAAAGAACGTAACTAATACTTATTCAAAGTTTATTAATTTTTACATTTAATTATAATAGGGTATCTAATCCTAGTTTATCATAAAAAATTTCTTAGAAACAATTTAATTAAAATTAAAAATAAGGTATAAATTCCACCTAAATACATATTAAGTAAATATAAAATCTAATAAATATGTAAACTAAACCTAAAAAAAATTGATTATAATAAATTGTTTAACCGCGAATGCTGGCACAAATTTATGTCTATTAATAATTCAATTACTAATTCAAAAATAATCTTAAATAAATTAATATAAACTACTGGAATCTAAAAAAATTAAAAAAAATCCATGTAAATTAATGAATAAACCAATTAAATAACTGAAATTAAATCTATAATTTTGATAATGGCTCATAAATTACTTCCTCCCAACAAAATTTAAATTCAAGGCAATTATTTATTTAAATTACAAATTAATGAAATTTAACAGGTTTTGAGTAAAATATGAAAAATATTAACAAAACCTATTTTACTGATCAATTTTTAGGTTTTGGGGAACCTCTGTTCATTGGGGTGAACACAAAACTAATTGGGGTTAATTGACCAATAATAAATAATTTACCTTAAAATTTAATACAAAACCAGAAAACATATATTATTATCCTAAAAACAGTAAAATAATGGCTTATTAAATATTAAAACATTTAAATATTATTATCAAATAAAAAATAACAAAATATAAGGATTCCTTCTTTCTTTTCTTACTTATAGAAAGAAGGAATCTTAATGAATATTAATTTAAAATTTACACCATTATATATATATTATACCAAATGGTAAGTAGTATATATATCATATTTATGTAAATATATGATATAATCCAATTATTGCATTTATATATATATTAATTATTTATTCAAATATAGATATAAATATGTTTGTTAGATTATACTGAATCTTATTTAATAATAAAGCATCTGATAATTATATTAAATATTTTATTATTATATAAATATTTATTATATATATAAAATAACATTAATTATTTTTTCTTTTTAGATTTTATTTATAATATTATATATTTTATTTAATTTTAATTAAATATGTTATTATATATTTATATTAAATATTTTATTATTATATAAATATTTATTATATTTTATAAATTCATTAATTATTAAAAGTAAAAACCAAATATTAAAATTTAATTATTAAGCTGAAATAATCTAACAAAAATAATTAAGCTATAGACTTATATTTTACACAAATATAAATATAAAATTTAGCATAATATAAAAATTTCAACTTTAATCTAAAAATTTGATAAAACCCATTAAGTTTTAGCACTAATTTAACTGTTTTAAGAATTTTCCTACTAAATCCACAATATTCCTAAAAACAGAAATCTTTTTTTGTTTTAAATTTTAAACTTTTTATACCCTAAATCCTCAGGCCATAAACTATTTATTTTCAGTAAATTTAT